CTTATTTCCCTGGGATTGTAGTTCAATTGGTCAGAGCACCGCCCTGTCAAGGCGGAAGTTGCGGGTTCGAGCCCCGTCAGTCCCGACGGATCCAATAAATATTTGATTCCCAAAGGGAATGGGATCTTTTTTTTTTTTTTTTTATTGCTCTTGATTCATGTAATCCAATATGGAATAGAGTACCATATGTTTTGGGGGAGCACATACACAAATAAAATGAGTTTCTTGAACGACCCAAAAGAAAAAAACTTCTACTTCCCTATGGAATAGTTTTCCAGATTAAACTATCTCTCTTTCTTAATCTAATGTTGTATAACCTAAATTAAATTACGAATTTTTAGTTGAAAATTTTATTATTTCATTCAAATTGCACACTGAGCTCTTGATATATGTGTTACAGTATGAATAATTTGATAGAAAAAAATGAATCAAAGATCTTACCCAAGGGAATTCTTTTTTTAGGGTAACTTCGAAGAAAGAACAAACTAGAAATTAATGGAAAATTTGCTCTTTTCTACTGGAATTTCTCTTTATCACACTGCTTTATCTTCTAAGAAAATTAGATCATTAGGGGTTTACAACTTTACTTCTTTCTTTTTTTATCTCACTTCTCTTTTTTTTTGTGGGGGGAGTTAACTATTTTTAGGGTATTTCTAACTAATCGAAGTGGAGCAGTGATTAAATGATACTTTATCTGATAATACTACAAAAAAGTAGGGTAGATTCTAAAAAAGAACAATTAGAACAGAATGATAAATAGAAAAATTCTTGATTCGATCAGGAATTCAATTTTGGATTAGGTATGAATAAAAGATCTTCCTATGGTATACTATTCAATTCTCGACGATGAATTGATTTGATAGTTCAGATATTGTTATTCATGATATTGCGATATCATCGAGAGGTAATTCATCCATTGAATTTCTAGGTGAAAGGTTTATCATCTCTATGGGATCAAATCCCGAGTTATTGCGAAGTAAAAAAACGATGAGATTATGGAAGTCAATATTCTTGCATTTATTGCTACTGCACTCTTCATTCTAGTTCCTACTGCTTTTCTCCTTATCATTTACGTAAAAACAGTAAGTCAAAATAATTAATTTTTTTGAATAAAACTTGACTTCTAACTTCTTATCAATTGTTCAAGCAATAAAAAAACAGAAGAAAAAGGTTTCAATTTGGTGTGAAATGAAAATGAGCAGACTCAAATTGGCAGTATTCCATGTGATCTGATAGTATGGTAGAAAGAAATAGATGAATCTTTCTACCATACTCTTTATTCGTCTTATTGTAGTGTATAAAGTTGTACTCTATAATAAAAAAAAAAGACTTAATGTAGATTAAATCAATTTACAATATTATCTTTGTATTTGATTTTTAACTTAACGTTTGAGTTGAACCATCATATGAAATGAGTCAATAAAGCATAATTTTTTTTTTTTCTAAAAAAACAAGCGGTAAATACGTAATATGTGACTCTCCCAAGGTAAGATCTTATCTTCCATAGTATCTCGTCAGACAACCATTTCTCGTAGAAAGTGTATATACATTTATACAAAACGACTTCTTCTTTGAACAGTCAAAGGGGAAACAAATAAAACAGCCCTTCTCATTATCTATCTATAATTTGGCATTCGTTGAAATATCAATTTTAGGACGAATTGGGTTGGAATCAATTTCCAATTATCTGTTTATCTGTATTTCTTTTCCTTTCGAAATACAAACATGGGAATCATTGAAATATCTCTTTGGTTATGATTGAAAAAGTCTTATTTATAGAAAAAATTCTTCCGCTAGAATTCAATCAATGGACAATGAAATTTTGAAAGGAAGATTTTTTAAATCCTTAAAAACGCTTTGCAAAATGATCTCTAAAACAATTGATACAATACAGTTTGATCAATTAGTTTGACCTCTAAAGTCCACTTCTTCCCCATACTACGAGTGAAAGGGAAAATGTAAAGACTACCATTAAAGCAGCCCAGGCGAGACTTACTATATCCATATGAATTATGTCCCCTATCTCTATAAATATGACGGAATTATTCCATTATTACTCACTAATAATAGTGGAATCAATAGCGCAGAGTCAAAAGGGAATCATGATATGACCCATTAAACACTATTGATGAATCAATCCAATAAATACATTCCATTAATTTCTTAAAAAGCAGTGACATCACACAAAAATGAATATTACTAATCAATATATAAAAAGAATGTGGGCCTGCTCTTTTTTTTACCGTCATTAAGACATAAAAAGATAGAATACCATCTCTTTATTTTCATTTGATCTAGCTCATCTCCCATTGTCTCTGGGAAAGAGTTGGGAGGTAGTCTATCGTGACTTGCCTAATTTTTTTTTTCACTTTTTCTATCCCAAAAGCTAACTATCCATTCAATCTAATATTGATTCAATGCCTGAGCATTCAGAGACTCTCGTGAGTCCGTATAAAAATCTACTACTAATTTAGTTGGATTACCTATTAAATTCAAATAT